TTGATTTAAAAGGTTTATAATTACATGTGCTCCACCAATTTTTGTTAAAAAACCATTATCTTGGGTCCATGTAATTAAATTTATATAACCAATTGTTTTACCTTCTGCATAAAGTATTAATAGAGCCTTATAAATAATTTGATGAGTCTTTAAATAAAAAGCTTCAATAGGTAATTTTTCACTAACCAAGAAAATCGCTTCAGGTATTGTTAAAATACTTCCTAAAACTAGTTTCTCAGCTAATAGATTATAAGGGAGGATTGTTTCTAAGTCAGATAATTCTAAGTCCCTCTTTTCCACAATATTCTATTCTGGTAATATTTCAATATTAATTTTAGCTATAACATCTGTTGTTAAAATTATTTCAATAACATATTCCCCTAATTCTTTCATATCAGGTAGTTCCAATTGGTTTTTAGTTAAATCTATACTTAAATCTACGTTATCTATTATTAAATCTAATATATGTTTTTTTGTAATTTTACCATAAAAAATACCATTTTCGGATATTTTTTTCTTAATTATAAATTTACCAGAATTTTCTAATAATTCTTTATTAATAATACACTTTTTACTAAATTGTATTTGTTTTACTTCTGATTCTTTTTGTTGTAATTCAAATTGGTTAATTAAACTAGGTGTTGCTATTTTACCAAGCTTTAAAGGAATTAGATAATTCCTAATATATCCTGGTTTAACTTTAATAAGAGTACCTTGTTTCCCTAATTTCTGAACATCTTTAGTTAAAATTACTTGAATTGTTTTTTTTCGCATAGGTTATATATAATAATTTATTATTATCTTTTTTAATAACAATAATAATTGTTACTACTAGTATTGGTATTGTTATTTTGAGTTAATACGATCATCTTATAGTTTAACTTCATAAAAAAGTCAAATTTTAGATACTTATTTCTATTTGGGTTGTTTTTTTTTTTTTAATCATATATAGTTCTCTATTATTTATAAAAATATTAGAATAATAGTAATAATTTAATTAGGAGCATTATGAAAGCTATAATACAATTTATTAAAGGGGTTGAAGAAACTACTATACCTACTATTAATATAACACGGTCAACAGATGGGACTACCGGTACGGCAACTTTTATTTTTGAAGATGCTAGTCTATTTTATACAGTAGTTAATCCAGAAAGTGAAATAACAGGAATGTTTCTAATCGATAAGGAAGGGACATTAAGTACAAAAGATCTTAATGCTAAGTTTATTGAAGGGAAACCAAAGACACTTCAAGCACTTTATATTATGAAAAATGCTGAGGCATGGGATCGTTTTATGAGATTTATGGAAAGGTATTCAGATGAGAATAATTTGACGTTTACGAGGGCTTAAATAAATTTATATCTTTAACTAATTCAATTTAAAAATATATTTGAGCTAAAATTATCACATATATGTATCTATCTATTTTTTAATGACTATAAAATTTTATGTATATTTCTTTAAAATGGGTACAGGAGCTAATAGGTCTGCAAAATTTAACTTTAATTGATTTGGTCAATAGGTTAACTCTTGCGGGTTTTGAAATTGAAAGTATAAATAAGAAAAAATATTTTAAAAGTAAAGACCTTATTTTAGATATTAGTTTTACAGCAAATAGGGCCGATGTATCAAATATGAGAGGGTTAATAACTGAAATAATTGCTCTTTTTAATTCTAATTTATTTTTGCAAACACCTGCCAATATAAAACCCTTAATTTTATTAAATTCTTATAAAAAAACGTTAAATTCAATCGAAGGTTTTCATAGTCAAAGTATTAATTATAAAGCCTTATTAAAAAGTAAAAATTTCGGAAGTTTTAAATATTATAGAATATTGAGCTGGAAATACTCTTTATGGGAACGTTATTTACAAAAAAAATCTTTTAGTCACGTTATAAAAAATTTAACGAGGGAGAATCTATTACATTCTTCTGACTGTGTGACTTTATTCAATATAAAAAGCCAAAAGCTAAGAATAAAAGAATCTCCTTATTGGATAAAAAAGCGGTTATTATTAATGGGGTTTAAATCTGTTAATAATGTTATAGATACTATAAATTATTTACTATTTGAGACGGGACAAGTTTTTTTTGCGTATGACCTTGAAACCTTACAGGACCTTACAGAAACTTCAGAGATAGTTTTTGTTCCTAATTATGCCAAAGAAAAGTCTTTATTCCCTATAGAAGAATCAAAAACCATACAATTAACTAACAATGTTTTAGTTTTAAATATTAATAATAAAATGGTTTCTATAGCAGGTTTAATTCAAAATTATCACACTCTTGTAAACACAGATACTTCATATATAATAATTCAATATGGTTTATATGAGTCAAAAAAAATAAAAAAATCATCCAAAATTCTGGGTCTAAGGACTGATTATTCAATAAAGCTTGAGAAACAAACGGACTTAAATTTAATTGAACAAGCCCACTTACGGTTAATGCATCTATTTTGGACACAAGATATAAAGTTTGAACAAGCGAGTATTAATAAAAATCTTTTTTTTAGCTTAAAAAACAACTCTTCTTTACTTTCGAAATATATAAAACAATCTGAAAAAAAAATAAAAATCGTCTATGAAAATCTAAAAAGATTAACCGGACCTTCTAATACAAATATTGAGCTAAGTAATTCACAAATAATAACAAATTTAAAATTACTTAATTTTAAAGTTCGTTTTGAAACAGGTGAAAATTGCTATTTATTTATTCCTTTAACCAGAAGACTTGATATTGAGAGAGAAGTAGATGTTATAGAAGAAGTTGTAAGAACTATTGGATTTAATAAGTTTGAACCTTTAACTTTAAGGAATGATCAAATAGGTTATTTGACCAAAATTGAAAAACTTAAAAGACGACTAAGGAACTATTTTATAAATTTAGGTTTTAATGAAAGCATTCATTCTATATTGATGAAGAAAAATTCTGAAGATGAAATAAGATTAAAAAATCCTCTGTTTAACGAATCATCTGCTTTAAGGTTAAGCTTATTGGACGGTTTGATAGAAAAAATACAGTTTAATCAAAAAAATATTGGGGAAAGCTTTGAGACTTTTGAATTAGGTAGGGTTTATAAGCTTTTAATAGGTGGAGATAAAAAAGAAGTAGAGGTTATTAGTGGAGTTTTTGGAGGTAAAAATTTCCGTTCAAATTGGGGTAGCGAAAATTCAACTATAAATTGGTTTGAAGCCAAAGGCCTTCTTGAAAATCTTTTCGAAAAATTAAATATCCCAGTCTCAATTTATTGGAACCCAGCAACTAATTATACAACAAAATTCCATCCTAATCTTACCACTGAGTTATTTATAGGGAATCAAAAGTTGGGTATTTTTGGGCAAATACATCCAACTTTAGCTTTGGAGAATAATATAAATAGAAAAATTTATTTATTTGAAATGGATATAGAAATATTAAATCGTTTTTCACAGAGCAAGACTTTGATTAATTATTTACCATATTCTTCATATCCCATTTCTAATGTGGATTTAAGTTTTATAGTAAAAAAATCTATATTTTCTGAGGAAATCAAACAAATAATTTTCAAATTTGGGCAACCTTTATTGAAATATGTAAGTTTATTCGATTACTACTCAAATGAACCTATAAAAAAAGGCTATTGTAGTTTAAGTTTTAAATTACAATTTCAATCGAAAAATCGAACACTATCTAGTGATGAAGTAGAAGAACTCATTAATCCTATCATATTTTACTTAGAAAAACATTATGATATAAAATTCCAAGAATAAATTTTGTATATATCGATTTTTATTATCAAACAAATAAAGAAAAAATCATGCCTTTACTTACCGTCACATCAAAATTTGATTTTAATAAATTTGGTCTAATTTTGTCAAAGTACAGTTACCAAATAAAAAAAAACGATATATTAGCTGGTATTATAATAGGGATAGAATCTAATTATGCTTTAGTTGATCTTGGGCTGGAACAAATATGTTTTTTACCATTAAAAGAAATTTCTATTTATCCTACAATGGATCCAAGTGAATTATTAAATACTAATTTTGTTGGTGAATTTTTAATTCTTGATATTACTAATAATAATAACCGAATAATTGTTTCTTTAAAACGGTTAGAGTCAATTTACTTATGGAATCGTCTAAGACAAATTGATTTTACAAATATGAATATTTATGCCAAAATTGAAAAATCATTAGGAAAGGGAAAGCTAGTAATTTTTAATGGTTTAAGGTTTTTTGTACTAAACTCAAATATTCCGAAATATTATTTAAGGACAAATAATAAAAATCTTTTTATCCCATTTAAATTTCTTGAAGTTAAAGATTATTTCCATATCGCTCAACTTAGTTCAAGGTTAGCTATTTTTAGTAAAGTAAATAAAAATTTGTCCATTGGAGAAATTTATCTAGGTAACATTACCTCTATAAGAGACTTTGGTATTTTTATGAATGTGTTAGGAATAAAATGTTTCTTGCATATTTCTGAAATTTCTCAAAAACCTAATAAAACATTAAATCTTTATTTGTTATACAAGCTTGGTGATCAAATACCGATAAAAATTATTTATAAAGATACAGAACGAGGTAGAATTTCGGTAACTTTACAAAGTTAATTCATTAACCACCACCAACAATTGTAATAACTTCAATTTTATCTTTTTGTCTTACATACTGAGGATTTTTATTTAAAGCATCCTGAATTTTTCCGTTATGCTGGATTATAACAAGCTCTTTCTGATGATTAAAGAATTCTAGAAGATCAAATACTTGAGAAGGTTGCGTCATATATACTTTATATTCGCAATCATTTAAAGACACAAGTAATAAAAAAAAATTTAGTTTCATTTGTTTAATTTTTCATTAGTATATCTATACAGTATATTATATAAGTATCAAGGTGAGTGTAGCCAAGTGGTTAAGGCAGTGGGTTGTGATTCCGCCATACGCGGGTTCAAGTCCCGTCATTCACCCTCGATATTTCAATTTAAAAGAACAATTTTTATAAATTCAATTGTGAGTGTAAAATTGATATTCAAAGTTAATAAATAAATGCTTGTGTAGCTCAATTGGTAGAGCAACTGATTTGTAATCAGTAGGTTGAAGGTTCAAGTCCTTTCACCAGCTAAAAATTATTTATATTTTATTTTTTAATAGTAATAATTAATATTATTATTTTTAATACTTTGAATTTGTTTTTATAGTAATTTTTATAGTAATAATTTTAGATATAAATATTTATTTTAAATAGGATATTTTATCCGCACTTTCAATTTATTTAGAATAGCTTTTAGAACATTATTTTTGTAGTAAAGCATATAATAATATTTTATTGTTCCAAAATATTATTAACAAAGACATTCAAGATGGTTATACTGTATTATGTATATCGATAAAGTAATACGAAGGGCAGTTAGCTCAGTGGTAGAGCGTCTGCCTTACAAGCAGGGGGTCACTGGTTCAAGTCCAGTACTGCCCAATTTTTACTTGTTTACCTTAATGTGCGTATCATCTAAAAGAACAAAACCTTCCGAGTCTATACAACTATTAAAAATTATAATTTAGAATAAAGATCTTGACGCTCTTTAAAAGATTTAGTATCCTTAGTATATGTAAATATACACAAATCTTTTAGCTTATTAGTCATGTCTCAAACAAAATATAATAAAATGTCTCACTACACATCTATTAAAACGAAATATACAAATTCCAATGTATTAAAGAAAGTTATAAATAAACTTGGGTATCCTTATGTAGAACATAATAATAATAATAATATTGAGGTTCCTGTAATTTTTCCAAAAAATTTAAAATCTAGCATATACGAAAATTCTTATCAGAATTATTTAGCTTTTAAATCTAACAACTTATTTTATGATATAATTACAGATTCGCAATCTTGGACACAAAAAGAAATAATTAGTACCTTTTTAAAAAAACTTGAGTTAAACTACGGTTACTCTGAAACAATACATCAAGCTCTTGATCTAGGTTTTGTTAGATCAAAAGTTCTTACAACAAATAATAATAATAATCGATTTATTTTTCAAAGATGTGTTGAAGTGAAACGTTAAATCGTTATTAATTGACGAAAGATCATTTAAGGATATATCGATTACTGAAAAAGGTTAAGTGATATGGCTTAACTAATAATCTAATAATCGATATAATAAAATTGCAATTTTATATGGTTAAAGAAAATAAAAATTTTGACTTTTTTTAACCTCATAATATAATTTTATAGTAATTATAAACTACTATTTGTTATTAACTAATAAAAAGTTATAATAAACAATATTATCTATATTTAATTTTTGGAGCGATAAATATGAATGAAACAAATGCTACATTGCAACAACTTGTAAACCAACCATACAAATATGGGTTTTCGACTGATATTGAAACTGAAACTCTTCCACCAGGTTTGAATGAAAGTATAATAAGAAATATCATTAAAAAAAATAATGAACCTGATTATATGTTCCACTTTCGAACAGGAGCATTAAAAAAGTGGCGAAAGATGAAAAGTCCAGGTTGGGCTAAATTAGAGTTTTTGGAAATGGACTACCAAAAAATCGTTTATTATTCTGCCCCAAAAACAAAAAAAATTTTAGCTAACTTAGATGAAGTTGACCCAGAAATAAGGGATACCTTTGATAAACTAGGGATATCATTAAATGAACAAAAACGTTTATCAAACGTTGCAGTAGATGCAGTTTTTGATAGTATCTCAATTGCAACGACATTTAAAGAAGAATTAGAAAAATATGGGGTTATTTTTTGTCCTATTTCAGAAGCTATTAAAATTTATCCTCATTTAGTAAAACAGTTTTTAGGGACCGTAGTCCCTTCTGGAGATAATTTTTTTGCTGCATTAAATTCAGCTGCATTTACAGATGGATCATTTTGTTATATTCCAAAAAATTTAAAATGCCCATTAGAATTATCAACATATTTTCGTATCAATAATAAGGAAGCAGGGCAATTTGAACGTACCCTAATCGTCGCAGAAGAAGGAAGTTATGTTAGCTATCTTGAAGGGTGTACAGCTCCTCAGTATGATACTAATCAATTACATGCTGCTATTGTAGAATTAATTGCGTTAAAAAATGCAGAAATAAAATATTCAACAGTACAAAATTGGTATGCAGGTGATAAAAATGGGATAGGCGGGATTTATAACTTTGTAACGAAACGTGGATTATGTATAGGAGAAAACTCGAAAATATCATGGACACAAGTTGAAACAGGATCCGCTATTACTTGGAAATACCCTAGTTGTGTTTTAATTGGTAATAAATCTCAAGGGGAATTCTATTCAGTAGCTTTAACAACTAATATGCAGCAAGCTGATACAGGAACTAAAATGATTCATGTTGGTTCTAATACAAAAAGCCAAATAATTTCGAAAGGAATATCTGGTGGTTATTCAAAAAATAGTTATCGTGGGTTAGTTAAAATCGGTACAAAAGCTTTAAATAGTAGAAATTTTTCTCAATGCGATTCGCTTTTATTTGGTGCGGATGCTCAAGCAAATACTTTCCCATATATACAAGTACAAAACTCAACTTCTAAGATAGAGCATGAAGCTTCCACTTCAAAAGTTGGGGAAGAACAGCTTTTTTATTTATTACAGCGCGGTATTAATGCTGAAGATGCTGTTACATTAATACTAACTGGTTTTTGTAAAGTTGTTTTTGATGAGTTACCTATTGAGTTTGCTTCAGAAGTTGAGCATTTATTACGTATAAAATTAGAAGGGAGCGTAGGATGATCCAGAATAATAAAGTCCCACTTTTAGAAATTAAAAATTTACATTCAAACATTAATGATAATCAAATTTTAAAAGGAGTTAACCTATCTATTTTTGAGGGAGAAATACATGCTATAATGGGAACAAATGGTTCTGGAAAGAGTACTCTTTCAAAAATAATTGCTGGCCATCCATCTTATGAGGTAACAGAAGGAGAAATTTTATTCCAAGGACAAAATATTTGTGATTTGGATCCGGATTTACGCTCTCATTTAGGTTTATTTTTAGCATTCCAGTACCCAGTAGAGATTGCTGGAGTCGATAATCAAGAATTTCTTCAAGCGATTTATAATGCAAAACAAGTCTCAATGAATTTACCAAAAGTAAATCCCTTATTTTTTTATGAATTGCTAAGAGAAAAATTAAAAATGGTTAAATTAGACGAAAGTTTTATTTCTAGAAATGTAAATGAAGGATTTTCGGGAGGAGAGAAAAAACGAAATGAAATTTTACAGTTTGCTCTATTAGACTCAAAATTAGGAATCCTTGATGAGACCGATTCAGGTCTAGATATTGATGCATTGAAATCTATCTCTGAAACAATTAATACACTAATGGAAAATAAAAGTAAAAGTATTATTCTGATTACTCACTATAAAAGATTATTAGAATATATACGACCAGACTTTATTCATGTTATGCAAGATGGACAAATTATTAAAACAGGTGATTCTAGTCTAGCAAATTTATTGGAAGAAAAAGGTTACGATTGGTTAAAGCCTGCCATTAAGTAATAGCATAAAACTATTTAAGAATTATCAAAACATAACTCTACCTTGGTATTTAATTAAATACTAAGGTAGAGTTAACTAAAAAAGATATAAATAATACCGTTTTAATTTAATCCATTTTAAAACTGTTATTAATTAAGTAAATAGAATGTATAATAAGTCGTTAGTTATAGTAAACATAATTCCTCAGTAGCTCAGTGGTAGAGCAATCGGCTGTTAACCGATTGGTCGTAGGTTCAAATCCTACCTGGGGAGCTTCTTTAATTATTAGTTTATTGAATTTTTCTATTTATTCCTTAGAATAAAAAAATTGTACAATATTAGGTCAAGAAAGAATATTATTTTGATATATATCTTGCCTATTGTAATAACAAAAAAAAAGTTTTAACTATTTTATAACAAAAATAAATTAGCTGATTAGGTAAGTTTGATATTAATTATTTTATTTAAAAATTTTCTATTATCTACTTTATTATTCCTTGCAGTTAATACTTAGTAATTAACGTATGAGTATTGCAATTGGACAAACAGAGCGTAGTGGGTTATTTGACCTTGTAGATGACTGGTTAAAAAGAGATCGTTTTGTTTTTGTAGGTTGGTCAGGATTACTTTTATTTCCTTGTGCTTATTTATCACTTGGAGGATGGTTTACTGGAACAACTTTTGTTACTTCATGGTACACACATGGATTAGCAACTTCATATTTAGAAGGTTGTAATTTTTTAACTGCAGCAGTTTCAACACCATCTAATAGTATGGGGCATTCCCTTTTACTTTTATGGGGACCAGAAGCTCAGGGTAATTTCACGCGTTGGTTCCAAATTGGTGGTCTGTGGGCTTTTATAGCATTACATGGATCATTCGCATTAATTGGATTTTGCTTACGTCAGTTTGAAATTGCTCGTTTAGTTGGGATTCGTCCGTATAACGCGATAGCTTTCTCTGGACCAATATCAGTTTTTGTTTCTGTTTTCTTATTATATCCATTAGGACAAGCAAGTTGGTTTTTTGCTCCAAGCTTTGGAGTAGCGGCGATATTCCGTTTTTTATTATTTTTACAAGGGTTCCATAACTGGACATTAAACCCATTCCATATGATGGGTGTGGCTGGTATCTTAGGTGGGGCATTATTATGTGCTATTCACGGTGCTACTGTAGAAAATACTCTATTTGAAGATGGAGATGCTGCGAATACTTTCCGTGCATTTACACCAACACAATCAGAAGAAACTTATTCTATGGTAACAGCTAACCGTTTTTGGTCACAAATTTTTGGAGTAGCTTTTTCAAATAAGCGTTGGTTACATTTCTTTATGCTTTTTGTCCCTGTAACAGGATTATGGACAAGCGCTATTGGGATTGTAGGACTTGCTCTTAATTTAAGAGCTTATGATTTTGTATCACAAGAGCTTCGTGCTGCTGAAGATCCAGAATTTGAAACATTCTATACTAAAAATATTTTATTAAACGAAGGTATCCGTGCTTGGATGGCTGCACAAGATCAGCCACATGAAAACTTTGTATTCCCTGAGGAGGTTCTACCACGTGGAAACGCCCTTTAATATTGTAGCAGGTAGAGACATTGAATCTACAGGTTTTGCTTGGTGGTCTGGTAATGCTCGTCTTATTAACGTATCTGGTAAATTATTAGGTGCACATGTAGCCCATGCAGGTATCATGGTTTTTTGGACAGGTGCGATGACGTTATTTGAAGTTTCTCATTTCATACCTGAAAAACCTTTATATGAACAAGGTTTTATTTTAATACCTCATTTAGCAACTTTAGGTTGGGGTGTAGGCCCTGGTGGAGAAATTGTAAGCACTTACCCGTACTTTGTCGTTGGGGTTGTACATTTAGTTTCTTCAGCTGTACTAGGTTTTGGTGGTATTTACCATTCATTAATTGGTCCAGATACACTAGAAGAATCATTCCCGTTTTTCGGTTACGATTGGCGTGATAAAAATAAAATGACATCTATTTTAGGAATACATTTAATCTTCCTTGGGTTAGGTGCTTTATTATTCGCTTTCCGAGCTATGCCAGGTAATCTATTTAGCTATGGACTATATGATACTTGGGCACCTGGTGGTGGAGACGTTAGATTTATTGATAACCCGACTATAAATCCTTTTATTATTTTTGGTTATGTCTTTAGATCACCATTTGGTGGTGATGGTTGGATTGCTTCAATTGATAATATGGAAGATCTTGTAGGTGGTCATATATGGGTAGGTGCTCTTTGTGTTATTGGTGGTGTATTCCATATCGTAACTAAGCCATTTGCATGGGCACGTAGAGCATTTGTTTGGTCAGGGGAAGCTTACTTATCTTATAGTTTAGCTGCTTTATCTATTATGGGGATAACTGCTTCTATTTTTGTATGGTATAACAACACTGCTTACCCAAGTGAATTCTTTGGCCCTACTGGTCCAGAAGCTTCTCAGGCACAAGCATTTACTTTCTTAGTTAGAGATCAACGATTAGGTGCAAACATTGCTTCTGCACAAGGACCTACTGGTTTAGGAAAATATTTAATGAGATCCCCTAGTGGTGAGATCATATTTGGTGGTGAAACAATGCGTTTTTGGGATTTACGTGCTCCATGGGTAGAACCTTTACGTGGTCCTAATGGTTTAGATATCAATAAAATCCGAAATGATATCCAACCTTGGCAAGAACGTCGAGCAGCGGAATATATGACTCATGCTCCATTAGGATCTTTAAATTCTGTTGGTGGTGTGGCTACGGAGATAAATTCTGTAAACTATGTCTCACCTCGATCTTGGTTAACAACATCTCACTTTTTCTTAGGTTTCTTCTTATTAGTAGGTCATTGGTGGCATTCTGGTCGTTCAAGAGCTGCAGCTGCAGGTTTTGAAAAAGGTATAAACCGACAAACAGAAGCTGTACTTTCAATGCGTCCAATTGATTAATCTAATTTTAATTCCTTTTAACAATAATTAAATGTAGGTATAAGAAAAATTATTAAGTTTTCTATACCCAACTTTAATTATTGTTGAATATTATAATTATAAATGTTAGAAAGTTTTAGCCATTTCTATATTAATAAGAATGGGTAAAGTTTTTTAACAATAAGTTTTACCTCATTTTCCTCATTTGCATAACCCTTTGATGTAAGTGTACCTTCGATTATTAAATAATCTTGTGTTTTATAATATTTTATAAAATCACCTTTATAATCACCCCAAAGTAAAAGTGTCAATTCATTACTAGAATCTTTTTGTCGAGGAGCTGGAAATTTTACTTTTATTTCCATAGATTGGCATTCTTTATAAATTAAATGGACTGGCTTTTCAATAACTTTTACAACAAAAATAGAATGATTCATATGTTTTAAATAATAGAAGTTTGGGTTTTTTTGATTTGCCCAGCATTTAATTTTTCTAAAAGAGTAAGCATCATTTCAAAGTATTCGCGGAAATAAAAATCTAATTCTAATACTTCTTTTTTATTAATATCTAATAAATCATATGTATCTTGGATTGAAGATGTAAAACTTTGGGTATTATTTATTACTTCAATAAATGCTAAACGATCACTAATTTTAAGACTCCACTCAAAAAACCCTGTTATTTGTCTAAAAACTTTTAAAAGAAATACAGGAACCATTTGAGTTTTTGCCTTTTGCCCAGATAGTTTTTCACAAAGTTCAATAATTTCCTCTGATTTCCAAGCTTGAGAACTTCCAGTAGCAAATATTTTATTTTCTGTTTCTTTAATGGATAAACTTTTTATACAAAAGAATGCAGCATCTTGAGTATCTATATAAGCAATTGTTGGTGATTCTAATGTAACCAAAATAGATTTTTGCTCCAAAATAGGTATTGCATATTGATAAATAAGTCCTTGGAAAAAGCCAGCATATTTGAAAATAGTAAATGGTATGGTTGAACTTTTTATAAACTTTTCTATCCTATATTTCATTTGCATTAAAGTTATATAAGGATACTTCTCTGAATTTAAAATTGATAAGAATATAAAACGTTTAAGTTGGGCATATTTTGATAATTCGATTATGATTAATTTACCATACCAATCTACATGTATTAATTCAGTATTATCTTCAGATTTTGTAGTCGATGCATCAATTATAGCTGTAACACCTTGAAAGGAAAGTGGTAAAGTTTCTGGGATTGTTAAGTCACCATAAACTAATTCAGCTCCCCATTCTTTCAAAAAATTCGCAGCTCTTTTATTACGAACAATACAACGAACTTGAAAACCATTCTCTAAAGCTTTCCTAACAATTTGTCGACCTAAGGTTCCGGTTCCTCCAAGAATAAGTAGTGTCATAAATAAATTATTTTTTTGTAAATTTTTAAGACTTGTGTCAGATATGAGATAGAGTTATAGTATAATACTATATAATCATTTGTAGAATTCAATGTAGAATTCAATAGAAATATAAATTTTTATTATACATTATAAGCTATATACTATAGTAAAACAAATTAGTTTTTATTTTTGCTAAATTAAACGTATTATATTTTAATGATCTTGGTTTCAGAATAAAATTTTTATTAATTAAGAAGTTTGTCAATAGAATAAAAAAATAAAAGGGCTAAAAAATGATTTTTTGGGATAATTTGTTACGTTATCCACGATTTTTTATATCTTCAATGCTGGGATTAGTTTTAATATTATTAACACCTATTATTGAACAGTTAAAAAAGTTTAATGATAAAAAAATAATTTTTTTTTTTTTTATAAGTATATTAATTACTTTATTTTGCATTTTAAAAGGAATGCTGAGTATAGAGTAAATTAATTTATTACACTTACTTTATTATTATATTTAAAAAGAATTAATTTATGACAACCCAACAATTTTTTAACTTAATGCCCTACTATGGGGAAAATCCTGAACCAGAATTAAAATCAAAAGAAATAGAAACAATAGAAAAAGTAGAACAACAAATATATTATTTTTCAAAAAGCCCTTTCCGTAATACCCAAATGAAATATTCTAAAAAAGATTATTTTAAAAGGCGTAGTTCACGACGCGGAGAATTAGATCGCAACCAAAGGTTTAAGTCATCTAAACTTGAGATAGAAAAGACGACTGAAAAAAGCTATTATAATCAAAGTTTTAGTAATGTCGAAGTGACAAATAATAAAAAAGTTGATCTTTTTAAAGATATACAAGAAATTGAAAAAAAAAGTTTATATATACATACTGGCGCATTTGCTCTTTTTGATACATTAGTCCGTAGTGAAATCCATTCAGTTTTTGGGTATCCTGGAGGAGCAATATTACCTATCTATGATGAATTATTTTTTTGGGAAGACAAGAAATTTATTAAACATTATCTGGTAAGGCATGAACAAGCAGCAACACATGCTGCAGATGGTTTTAGTAGATCTAGTGGACAAGTTGGTGTTTGCTTTGCAACATCAGGTCCAGGGGCAACCAATCTAGTTACTGGTATTGCAACTGCTTACTTAGATTCAATCCCAATGATAGTTTTGACTGGGCAAGTAGGAACTCAATTCCTTGGAACTGATGCTTTTCAAGAAATTGATATCTATGGAATAACATTATCTTTAGTTAAACATTCTTATGTTGTTTTGGAATCTAGATTTATGTCTCAAATCCTTGCAGAAGCAATATATGTCTCTCAAAATGGTAGACCTGGGCCAGTTTTAATTGATATACCAAAAAATGTAGGTTTAGAAAAAATAAAAAGGTTTATCCCATGTTATGCAACAACTGTACATAAGGTCTTAGGTTGGAGATATAAATTTAAAAATCAAACTGACAAAATAAGGATGGCCTTACAAAGGCTTTCAGAATCTTCAAGGCCCTTATTATACATTGGTGGTGGAGTAGTAAGCTCTCAGGCAGGCCGTCAATTATCTCGGTTTGCTTATCGCTATCAAATACCTGTAACAACAACCTTAACAGGAAAAGGAGCTTTCAATGAAAATAATAGATTATCGCTGGGTATGCTAGGTATGCACGGTACTGTATATGCGAATTTTTCGGTAGCAAATTGCGATCTATTAATTGCAGTTGGTGCTAGGTTCGATGATAGAGTTACTGGAAAATTACAAGATTTTGCTTGCAAAGCTTTTATTATTCATATTGATGTTGATGAGGCCGAAATTGGTAAAAACAAAAATGTTGGTATTGGTATTGTGGGTGATATTAAAAAAATCTTAACAAAGTTTCTACTATTGATGGATCGTCCAGAACATAGATGGTTGAAGAAACCTCTTCGCAAAGAATTTAAAAAATGGTATAAAAAAACCATAGAATGGAAGCAGGAATTTCCATTACTACCAATTCCTGGAGATTATTCATTATTGCCTAAAACCGTTGATGATGTCTTATTGCCCCAAACTGTTATTAAAACATTAACAGATATTAGACCTTATGCAATAATTACTACAGATGTTGGACAACATCAAATGTGGGCTGCACAATATACAAAATGTAAAAGACGCAAATGGCTTTCTAGCGCGGGTTTAGGTACGATGGGATTTGGCTTACCGGCTGCTATTGGCGCAGCTGTAGCCTACCCAAAAGAAGATATTATTTGTATTACGGGTGACTCTAGTTTTCAAATGAATTTACAAGAATTAGGAACAATTTCTAAATATAAGTTAAGGATTAAAATTATTATTATTAATAATCATTGGCAAGGAATGGTACGCCAATGGCAAGAGACATTTTATGAAAGTCGTTACTCTCATTCTAATATGGTAGAAGGAGCACCAAAATTCGATGTACTTGCAACTGCTTATGGTATTAAAAGTATGTATACTGAACGTCAATCAGAAATCTGGCCTACATTAAGGGACACTTTGGAAGGGCCTGAACCTGTTCTACTTGAATGTAATGTCCTAGAAGATGAAAATTGTTACCCTATGGTTGAACCTTCAAAATCAAATAGTGAAATGGCTTTATCTAGAAAACTTTCGACAACAATAGAAGGTTTAGTTATTGATAAAGAAGAAGAAGCAAAAAAACTAAACTAGGGCTAGTAAAAATTGTAGGAGAAAAAAAACATATACAAGGTTATGTGAAATTTACTAAAAAAATTAATTTTAATACTTTTGCTAATCTACTAAGCAACCTTTTTCATATAGAAAGTAGGAAAAGTACACAACAACAAGCTATGGACTATTGTAAAAAACAGATGGTTTTAAAGAGTTTAAGTTTAGCACACCAAAAAACAAGGAAGACGTACTTATGTACCTCAAAACCTAACTGTAGGTAAAATGGTTGAGGGTTTTAAAGAAGGTAAATCCGGCATGATAGGACTAGAGAGATAAAAAATAAATTCGGAAAACTCCTGTCTTATGAGCCAAGCCAGAAGACATAACTAGTCCATATAAGAAATTGGAATCATAAAGCGGTGAATCTAAGCATAGGCAGCAATATAAAGTGAGTAATCCAGTTTTAAATAAAGTAAGAAATGGTATTAGTACCATTTTCCAGAAAAAAAAGAGAGGATATACCTCTCTTTAAAATTAAAAGTTAAATATTTATTTTTAAGCAAGTCTTGAGTAATATTCAATAACTAGCATGTCATTAATTTTAAATCTAAGATCTTTACGTTTTACTAAATTTAGAATTTTACCTGTTAATAATTTTTGGTCAAATTCTAAATGACTATTTAAAATATTATCGTTTGAAGTTGCATTTTCTCCTTGATTTAAATTGGATTTAAGTAAGGCCATTGTTTTAGGTTTTGTAGAAAAACTAATAGAATCATTTGGTCGGCATTGAAAACTAGGTATATTAACTCTTTTTTTATTTATTAGTACATGTCCATGGTTAACAATTTGTCTTGCAGCAGGGATTGTTGGTGCTAATCTTAAACGAAAAATAATATTATCTAATCGCATTTCTAAAAGTTGCATTAATAAAAAGCCTGTTAAACCTTTTCTTCTTCTTGCTTCCTTAACATATCTTAATAATTGCGATTCAGTTATACCATAGTTATAACGTAATTTTTGTTTTTCATTCAATCTAATTTTATAAGCTGATGCTTTTGGTGCTTTTTGTTCAGTTGTCTCTTTTCCTTGTGCACTCTGCTTTTTTAGTACTACTTTTCTTGTTAAACCTGGTAAGTCACCAAATCTTTTAATGATTTTCAAACGCGGGCCTCTATAACGTACCATTTTAATTTTATTAATGTTTTTAAATTTAAATCAATTTACTAATAAACTTAAAAGAATTATAAATAGGGTGATTAAAAGTTGTTTCTTATATTATGAAATAGTAAAGTAATGTATTATATTCATATAGGGCTTGTAGCTCAGTGGACTAGAGCGCGTGGCTACGAACCACGGTGTCGGGGGTTCGAATCCCTCCTAGCTCAGAGAATATTAGCGATTAGATTTATGGATCCTTTTTGGGGTATAGCCAAGTGGTAAGGCAGTGGACTTTGACTCCGCCATTCGTAGGTTCGAATCCTCCTACCCCAGTTCTTTTCTATTTGAATTAAACTAAATTAAAACCCTTTAATGTTTCAATAGAAGTTAAAATTTGTGAAGAAATAAAGGTATTTTTTTTTGTTTGATTAATACTAATACTTAAAAAAAATTTCTTTTGAAGCTGCTGTACTAAGTTTTTATTTAAAGCCTTTGAGGTTATTTTTTGTTTTCCATTATTTATGGCGTACAAGAAATTATCTTTTTCTTTATCAAAAGTCGTTTTTTTTTTTAGTTGTATATTTAATTGTTTAGTCGAAAATATATTGGAATAAATAAAAAATAATATAATGTTTATATCAGAATCTTTAAGGCTTTTATCTTTAGTAAATGTAAGTTTTTTATTAAGGTATTCTATGGTATCTGTTAAAAATTCGAAAAAAATGGGATCCAAACCTTTAATTAAAAAAAGAATTTGGAGGGTTTTTCTATTTTTATTTATCATTTATTAAAACTTGATATAAAATTGAAATATGAAAATTTTATACCATAAAGATGGTCGATAGGGTTTAATAAAAATTTTATTAAATCCTATCGGCCATCTTTATGACTAAAATTAAAATTTAGCTAAAAGCTCAAACTTCAATTTTGAACTATCTCTTATTAATTTTGTTATACTCTCGACTTCGTTAACATTTAATAACCAATAATTTATAATTTCAGTATAAGCATTTAATATATCAATAGAATCATCTTTTGACATCCAAGGCTTATAAGATAATTCTTCTTTTAATAATTGCCATCCATTCTCTCTAGGCCAAAAAAAAAATGTAGTAATGGGTAATGTACGATTATTTTGGAGTCTTTTATCCACAGCTAACCCTAAATAGTTTTTACTCCAAATAATCTTAAATACATAAACACTTTTATTTAACATCAATAAATTACCTTTATTTTATTTTATTTTAAAATCCAGAAGATTTTCTTAATAGATTTTTGACAACTTCTGTAGGTTGAACACCATTAGCTAATCTAAGAATTGTTCGCTCACGGTTAATATGAAAAGTTTTATCCATTGGGTTATAAAACCCCAATTCTTCTAGTACTTTTCCATCTCTTTTTGTTCTAACATCCATTACTACAATTCTATAAAAAG